ATTATCGGTCGATAGAGAATCAGAGTTTATTTACCAATGAATCACGAAATGCTATGGTTCTTACATATGATTTATTAATTTATTCAGAAGTAATTCGCCGAGATCGTGCACTTTTTTCCTATTTATCCTATAAAAAAAAGAATATAAATTATAAATAAAGTGCAGCCGGTTGGATCCAACCTATTCTTGAAATATACAACTCGCACACACTCCCTTTCCAAAAAAAATCAATACACCGAGCACTACACTTAGATTTATTGGATTTGTTGCTAAAATATCGGTATTAAACCCGAAACTCCCGGCGGATGGCCAATGGCCCAAGGAAAGGAAAGAATCGGTTACATTTTTCATATGTGCTCCTCTTATAGATAGGACTAACAAAGAACAGAGTTCTTTTTGTATCACTTCGCTCGCCCCCCCTTTTTTGAAGTTTCCGATAAGTATCTTATTGGGTTAGGTCTTAGGTCTCATGTCAATTGCGAAATATCTCCCTTGTTGAATTCCTAAAATAAAAGTAAACAACTTTTCCATAGTAGACGGGAAGGAAAAAAGCGGGCAAATCCACTAATTCCTCATCCTCAAATCAGGCCTTCCCGGGGTATGGTATTGTCTCAACAAATACATAATTTAGGAGTAAAGTGTTGATATAATTCGCAGAAGTCAACGGCAACGAGTTAATAGAAAAAATATGTAACGTACTTTTTGATTTGAATTCTAGGATTCAATTAAACAAAAGGATTCGCAAATAAAAGCGCTAATGCCACGACCAGCCCATAAATTGTCAAAGCTTCCATAAAAGCTAGACTCAGCAATAAAGTACCTCGTATTTTACCTTCTGCTTCCGGTTGTCTTGCAATACCTTCTACGGCTTGGCCCGCAGCAGTACCTTGACCAACTCCGGGCCCAATAGAAGCAAGCCCTACGGCCAATCCAGCAGCAATAACGGAAGCGGCAGAAATAAGTGGATTCATGATAAGTTCCTCATACTAAAAAAAAAATAGTTAATGATACAAGTAACCAATGAATTATTACTTATTTGATCATTCAAATCTATCGAGTCGAAGTAACTAAAAACTTCGAATGAAAATAATAAATTAGATAGGGATAACCCTTATATAACTAGTATATATCTAATATCACATATACATTAGTTTCTTTCATAACGTAAACCACCCATATTTTATATGGAATCGGATTCTAGAATCTTTCTTCGAAAGATATACAGGGTCTGGGCAGACTTATAGACATTACCATATATCTACCATGACCCTCCAATCCATCTTTTTTTTTCACAATTTCGTAAGTCTATCTTTCCCCCTACAACTCTAATCGTATATACATACGTATTTGTATCTATTATGTTCCCCAACCAAGAACCGAGTAGATTATCTTGAACCGTGCATTTCCGGAATTGGGATAATCTAAAAAAAAAGACTATTTCGAAAGCTAATCAATGATGACCTTCCATGGATTCCCCTATATAAGCCGCGGCTAAAGTTGCAAAAATAAGAGCTTGAATACCACTTGTAAATAATCCAAGAAACATAACAGGTATAGGAACTACTAAAGGTACTAAAGAAACAAGAACAACAACTACTAATTCATCAGCCAATATATTCCCGAAAAGTCGAAAACTAAGAGATAGGGGTTTTGTGAAATCTTCTAGGATGTTAATTGGTAAAAGTATTGGGGTTGGTTGAATGTATTTCCCGAAATAACCTAATCCTTTTTTGGTAAGACCCGCATAAAAATATGCCACTGACGTCGGTAAAGCTAAAGCAACAGTAGTGTTTATATCATTCGTGGGGGCGGCTAACTCCCCATGAGGTAACTGTATGACTTTCCAAGGTAAAAGGGCACCTGACCAGTTAGAAACAAAAATAAATAGGAACATAGTTCCAATAAAGGGAACCCAGGGACCATATTCTTCTCCAATCTGAGTCTTGCTCAAGTCTCGAATAAATTCAAGAACATATTCGAAGAAATTTTGACCGTCGGTCGGAATGGTTTGTGGATTTCGAACGGCTATGATGACTGAACCTAATAAGATAGCAATTACGACCCAAGAAGTGATAAGTACTTGGGCATGAATTTGTAAACCTCCTATTTGCCAATATAAATGTTGGCCTACTTCTACACCTGATATATCATATAATCCTTTGAGCGTTTTAATGGAACATGGTATAACATTCATATTGTCCTCGGATATAAATCAACTTAAAAAAAGGAATTATTTTGATTCAACCATCTCTTTCTCAACTCATCTCTACTTTAATCATTAATCATATATTTAGGATATCAAGAAATCACATAAAAAAAAGATAAATATCCCCATTTTTTTTTAATCCAAGAAAAGAATAGTAACCAATTCAATAAATCTATGAAGTTCCCGACTAATTAACTAATCTTATTATTCTTAATCATAACATAATCATAATCAACAACTTCTTATATAGCTAGAACGACCCTTACAAATTGCGGATACTAATTTATTAAGAATCAATCGAATTGAAGCTATAGCGTCATCGTTGGCTGGAATCGAAATATCTGCGAGATCTGGGTCACAATTTGTATCAATTAAACAAATTGTTGGAATCCCCAAAATGATACATTCCCGAAGGGCCGTATATTCTTCTTGCTGATCGACGATGATTACAATATCGGGCAACCCCGTCATATATTTGATCCCACCCAGATATGTTTGCAAAGTAGATAATTTTCTCTTCAACATTGCAGCATCTCTTTTGGGGAGACCATCGAGTTTCCCCATCTTTTGTTCTGCTCTTAAATCCCTAAACTTATGCAGTCTCGTTTCTGTAGTAGACCAATTCGTTGACATACCACCAAGCCATTTTTTATTAACATAATGACATCGAGCCCTTATTGCAGCTGATGCTACTGAATCCGCTGCTTTATTTTTGGTACCAACTATTAAGAAATTTTTTCCCCCACTTGCTGCATCAAAAACTAAATCACAGGCTTCTGATAAAAAACGAGCAGTTCTAGTAAGATTTGTAATATGAATACCTTTACGCTTTGCAGAGATGTAAGGGGCCATTCTAGGATTCCATTTCTTAGTACCATGACCAAAATGAACTCCTGCTTCCATCATCTCTTCTAAATTGATGTTCCAATATCTTCTTGTCATTTTTTCCCGCACTTTCTCTTTTTTTTTGAACAAATAAAAAATTGTTCCGACGGAACCTTCTGCCGGGATTGACCGTTGATACACAGCCCCAACCATTCATTTTTATTATTAATATTTCATTTTATTTATTACCAAATCAATAAATAGAAAGTCAAAAGAAAGAATGAATCTACCCTTACCTTAGGAATTATGAAATCGCGTAAATGATTTTTCTGGTGTCTCATGGAAATTGTTTTGGACGCAAGAAAAAAAAAATTCTCTATGATGTAACAAAATATCTCTCATTTCCAACTCGAATAGATTTTTATTTTTGATTTCCAAATGAATGTTCTTGTCTTGCCTTGAGTGGCACACTAATTTTTGGAATCCGGTACCGACAGGGATAATCCCCCCCAGAACAACATTCTCTTTCAGGCCCTTCAACCAATCAATACGGCCTCGTAGAGCAGCTTTTGCTAAAACTCTAGCAGTTTCTTGAAAACTTGCTTCGGATATGAAACTTTGAGTATTCAGGGATGCCTTCGTTATTCCCAATAAGATTGCCCTATAACAGATTGCTTCGTCCAAAGCACGCCCTGCTCGTTCCGCTCGCAACAATCCGATTAATTCTCCAGGTAAAAAAACATTAGACATTCCATCTTCTGAAACCAACACCTTTGATGTTACTTGACGTACAATAATCTCTATATGTCTATTATGAATCTGCACCCCCTGGGATCGATAAACCTTTTGAATCTTATTAACCAAAGAGATACGACTTTGGGCTATGGTTAGCTCAGCTCCAATCAGGAATCCCCAGGGGATTCCAAGAATTTTTGGTATATGTTCGTTCCAACTTTCAACTCTCCTTTCAAGGTTCATCGATATTGAATCAACCGAACGCACTTCTAAGATTTGTTCCACTTTTGGAAGACCCTGTGTTATGTCACCAGATCGCGATTTTTCATATATAAATGTAACTAATGTATCTCCTTCATAAAGGGTTTCCCCATAATGTCCATGAACCGTTGCTCCTGGAGTAGCCAAATAGGGCTTAGCTGATCTTATAACTAAAGAGTCAATATCAATAATTAAAATTTGACCTGATTTTTTTATGTATGATCCATCTTGAAATAGACATATATTTTCACAAAGAAATTGCCCAAGGCTCATTATTGCGGATGTCTCTTCCCAAAAATCTATTTCGATAAAGTACCAATATAAATAGAGTGGAGTCAAAATGATGTCATCACCCGTATAAATCCTTTTATTTTCAAATATTATATAGCAATGAAATACTTGAAGTACTTGGAAAGTCTGTTTCAAATTGTCAAGTTTCAAATATTTATTTAACAAGATCTGATTATGAGTTATTAAATGAAAAGATGAATAAAAATTCACTATTTTAGGTACAATAGTACCTAAGGGGCCAAACCAATCCCTTATTGGGTTTACGGGGTCCAACCATGTTGTCACATCGTTGTTATATTTCAAACCGTTGACGTTGAATGAACTAACTCGAGAACAATTGAATGATGACAAAATTATCAAAGACTTACATTCCTTATTTTGATTCAACAACGTACCGATAGTTCCTTGATGTTGGGTAAATGATTGAATCTTCGCCTTGGAAAAAAAAGGATTGATATTGGTACGATCTAATCGATTATCGGGAATTAATCCCGAACCCGCCGTATCATACCTTTTTCCGGTATACGAAGTCGTAGACTTGACTAACTCAATTCTTATGAAATCGCGAATCAGATCATTTGCCCTTACCTCAACAAAGGAAGCATGAACCTCTTCTATAGAACCATTTTTTTCTTGGTCCCAGTTCAATACTAAGCAAGCCCGAACCAATTGAATACTTGTG